GGGAGCGAGAAGTTTGGGATATGTTTGGTGTTTCTTCCATCAATCATCCGGATCTACGCCGTATATCAACAGATTATGGTTTCGAGGGTCATCCATTACGAAAAGACCTTCCTTTGAGTGGATATGTGGAAGTACGCTATGATGATCCAGAGAAACGTGTGGTTTCTGAACCCATTGAGATGACCCAAGAATTTCGCTATTTCGATTCTGCGAGTCCTTGGGAACAGCGTAGCGACGGATAATGAAAAAGAAGACAAAAGAATAGGTCCAGTCCTGGAGACAAATCAATAGGAAATGCTATTTGCTTCGTAAGAAGTTGAATGAAAAAGTTTCGCGGGAATTGTCTTGATCGTCGAATATCATGAGAAATCAATAGGAAGAAGTGTTATCCGTCGATCCTGCAATTCTTTCCAGTATGGAATGAGTAAAGAATCAAGCTACAAGTCTCGATCTATAGAAAGGCACTAGGTTTTTTTTCTTTCGGTTTCATTGATAGCAGAAAAACGGACTCTTGAAACATAAAAAAATGGCAAGGCAAGAGAAACAGGGCGTTTAGCACAATGACACTGTAGAACAATTGAAGGGATGTGGCGCAGCTTGGTAGCGCGTTTGTTTTGGGTACAAAATATCACGGGTTCAAATCCTGTCATCCCGGACTATTCTTCTCCTCTGGGCAGTAACGAGGCGCTATGGATAGACTACGCGCGTTGAACATTGCCCTTTCTTTTTACAGTCTTGTCTTTTCTATTCTGATAAAAAAGCGTTCTTAGTTCAGTTCGGTAGAACGTGGGTCTCCAAAACCCGATGTCGTAGGTTCAAATCCTACAGAGCGTGATCCTGAACGTAATTTCATCAACCGAACGAGCTATGTTAATAGCGGTAAAGCGAGTATAGAAGCGATCTATGCAATTGAGAAGCGAGTAACAAATTCGTCGACCTTCCCTACGCGCGTTGAACTGAAAACCATCCACCCTGCCAACAAAGACAGGACCTTCTTTATTTAGACTAGGCGCTACTCAATTGAATCGATCCTTTCGTAGCAGCATTAGGAGACATTAGATAGACTCGGGTGATAGACTAAGAGAGTCGGCTAGGTGAGATGGTTTTGAGAAGATTCCCCGCCTAGGAAAGCTCCTTTCTGCTGTGCTTGCCCCGAGTGGGCTTTTTTTCGATTCTAAAAAGCACCCACCCTGCACACTTACTCTAACAATCTTGACTCCCTCGATGCACACTGATTGTTGATAAGAGAGAGCGGGTACTCCGTAGCGGTGATTGAATCCAGACCGCCAAGGCCGCCACAAGCGCAGTATGAATTGAAGGTCGCCTTTACCAGGTAAACTAAGAAGAGCAGGGCTTAGGCGAATCAAGACAGTTTCTATTTGAGTTTCGTTAACAAGTAGGTCAGGCAATAAGTTTTGCAAAGTCCAACAGGCAGTAGTAGCATGCCCGTGGTACCTGTGGAATCAACTGTATGCTTTTGGTTTGGTGTAGTGACAGATCAAAAGTAGCTTAAGTTTCTGAACAGGGCAAGCATACCGCGGAAATCGAGATTGGGATCACATTGATCCAGCGAAAGCGGGTTTTTTTAGTACCCGACTACTTTGGAATTTTTTTCAGGGCAGGAGATAAGGAAAACGGAAAAGCTTCTCAAACCAGAAAGTAGGAATGAAATCAATCGCTATCAATGCGATTCATGAGAACAATAACTTTTTCCGATAAGAGCGGCGGATAGGCTCACAGCGGATACAACAAGACCGCTTCTTGCAACAAGAATCAAGCCAGTAATCGCCCACACAACGTCGACTAGGGGCGCATTAGATGGCGAAAGTCCCATGGCGTACTCTCTCAGAGCTTTTTCTGAGCCTTAACGGCCTCTATCGTTTTCTGTCTTCGAGTCGTGTCGCCTTCTCCAAAAAATGTGATGAGCTTCACCCTTGAACTTGCGACTGCTTTACTTGTATAGTTGCATAAACCCGGGTATTTTAGTAAATCATAAAAGACAGTCATTGAAGGCCTAGTAGCAACTACTTCTCCTTCTCTTGGTGTAAAAGAGACCAATAACGAGAACCTGTCCGGTGCCCTCTCTTTCGCTTTCCTAAGGACTGCCTACTTTTTCTTTCCTTTTTTTTTGTAGTGCACACCCACGGTGATCAAAACTCTTCCTTCTATGGAACCATTAACGTTCCATTCCTGCATTTCTTTACTCTCGAGCCACCAGCGGATTGATTCGGAGCTGATTCTAGAGCATTCTCGAGCTGTGATAAAAAAGGTTTTTAATTATAATGTTAGTTCTTCGGAGAGAGAATAGCATGTCTTATAAGTGCTTCTTTTCTCTAAAGTCAACATGCCATGCATGTTGAGGGGAATTTTTGCTCATGGCTCCGATACCATGTAAAACTTGAACACTACAGGAGCGACTAGAAGGAGCCCTATGCAACCAACTCTATAAATTCATTACGAAGATGTTGCAGTCTCCAGCATGTGCTATCTAGGCTCATCCACTCAACACAAGTGCTATAGATTTGACAAAGAATCCTGTTCATCACTCGCGGAACAGAACACATAGAAGTGTGACACCACTGAATTAGAGACCATGTGGAGAAAGAGGATATAGAGCTTCAATTCTATGAATCCCATAGACAAGTAGCTGACATCTTTACCAAACCTCTTGACAAAGCTCAATTTGAAAATCGTCAGGAGTGAATTAGGGGGTTCCTCCATAACCATCTATGCTATGAGTTAGCTTAAACTTGTCAAAGAGGACTAGACGGGATATGGAAGGATGAAGAATCAACACCCTGAAAACGGTTACTTGGATGTCCGTCAACTGACATATGTAACTGTTACAGAAAAACGGTCCGAGTTTTGATTAAAAGAAACGGCTTCCCTCACACTCGCGAAGCTAGGGCTTCATCTCTAACCTCCAGAAAGCAAAGCGACTCTGCTTCTCTCTCTAAAATTAACCAACCACTCTTGCCCTCAAACTCCACAATTCGAAACAGGTATGACCCGCCTGTTCAAAATCAATCTTCTTTGGTTCAGCAAAGCAAGCCAATCAGCGCGGGCAAGTCATAAAGGAGAGGTTTGATGGTTTTGACCAGTCATTTCGGTTAGTTACTATCTTTCTTGCCTTTCGTCTAAGTACCTCACCTGTAGAGGGAAAAAAAAAAGTAAATAGCTCACGACCCATAGCTAAAATATGGATTCTACGGCGGAAACAGCTTTTTCAAACTTATTAAGGGGCGGCTTAGCTTAGGAAATTGATTTAAGCAACGATCATGCCAATGTAATGAGTTTTGTTTTAGTCCTGATCAATACATTAGTAGTTTGCCCACCCGGAAAGGAGAAAATGGCACGAGAGAATTCCGGTTAGGCTGTTGTCGGCGCTGTGGGACCTTTGTTTGATAGTCCCAGGTATTGTATTATTCCCCCCCTTTGATCTTCTAGAGCGAGATGGGAGATGGTAGTCACCAGGAAGTAGGTGGGGAGGGAAATGAAGAAGTCAGTACATGCAGGAGGTATTGTTACATAATAATGATCTATTTTGTAGGAAAGTGGAGTATCCTTTGCAGCTTTCGCAGAGACTGTGTTAAGCACATTCGTTGATTCCTGGTCAGTCCTAACTTCAAAATTCGAGTAAGTGCTTTAAGCTCTTTTCGTACACTCAGAGTCTTCCCTTCTCTCTTCTTCTATAGTGCACCTTTCTATTCTCTTCTAGTACAGTACACCGCCGACCTTAACAGCCTCAACTAGGAGGGTTTCGAATTCACTTCTTGCAGTCAACCAGTTCCATAAGGAGACTTTGTGACTACTATGTCTCACCAGCCCCATGTAAACCACTTTCGGGCGGGGCAAGGCCACTTGATGGAAGCTCTGGGACTGGACCCTTGATGAATCAAAGTAAACCAAAGCACCTACTCGAGCGGAGAGACAAAGACGGTTCTTTACGGGAGCGGAGATTCTTTCTCAATCTCGAATTCGATTCTATTAGAATAACATCGGAGGAAGGCTGTTCTTATCAATGGAGCAATCTACCGGGGATAAATCGTCCCTTTTGCCCGTTTCCATTAGGCTAGCTAGAGTCAGGATAGGGTGCCTAAAGGCAATCAACTAAGATCGATCTCTATCCTATCAAATTCCCCGTAAACAGAGAAGAGCAGAAATCAAGCAAATCCGCAGTCTTATAGGCGCTGTCTTTACAAGACATGCTTTTCGAACTCTAGTAGCTCATGATCTGGTCTCAGTAGGTTCCGGGTAAACCTCATGGGGGTCCTTCCAGTGATTTCTTTCGGTGGTAGTATCCGCGGTTGATGCAATCAAATTGGCAGGCAGCTTTCTATAGGCTTTGGTTTGGAAGCTAGATAGTCAACAGCTAGGGCTAGTGGCATATCTGGAATAAGAACCTCTATCAATTTCGGGCAGATGTCCGCTTGAAAAAGGAAGGAGTCGAGCAAAGGTCTACTCTATCTTCAAACTCGCCTTTGAAGAGCGGAAGCCTTATTCTTTAGGATAATGATGGATATTGGCCTTCTAGCTAAGTCAAATCACAGTCTTATCCCTTATTCGATAGCTAGCTCCTGGTCCTATCGAACCACTCCCGTCTTAGGGTCTGCTCTTGGATCAATGTATTTCTCTGGTGATATGCTTTCTTTTCTTTCGCAGCTTCCGCATTCGCGCTTAACTTAAGGCCTTTCTTTCGGGGGGGAGTCGAGGTCTCTTACAATGAGAATAGCAGGACTCCCCCTAGCTGACAGAGAACTCCCAGCCAAAATTAAACTGGACTTCCAGCAATAACAGCAAGCAATGTCACTAGAACCTTTCATACTGGAGAATAACGAGTCTAGAAAGTACTTGTAGCGAGTATTTATTCCACGATAGTGAAACGACTTAGGATTTGGAAGAGCTCTTTTTATCTTTGGCTCGCTCTTGTTCTATCGTATAATTTTATCGTTTAAAGATCTCGGGTTTGAGCTCTGATTTGATCTCGATGGCCGGTGGCAAAGGGAGCGAAGCGACAACCGCGACTATGTTCCGAAGAAATAAAATGGAAGTTCTTTCATTTCCGCTTGCGGAAGCGCTGTTCGTTACTATAGATGCATCTGAGCATCGGATCATGATGCCGGGGATTTCTTTACAGCGGAAGTCTAAATATCCGATCAGACAAGTATGTTTAACACACACATCGAAATCGATCTTTTTAGCTGCCCCGTGTCTCTACTGATTTTAGTGCTCTGCCAAAGAAAGTGGTTTGATCAAAAGTCGGCATGAAATCTAAGGCTTTGAGCTCTTTGTCCGAGGACGATCTCCTAATTGCTAGTTCGAATCAAGGGCCAAAGTCCGAACTCACGATTTGCCGGAAGCTCTTCGACTGAATGATCTCCTGACTCGACTAAAAAAAAAGAATGGACACCCCCAGCAAAGGACTTCGTTGGAGGCCTCCAGAAGGAAGCAAAAAGAGTCGTTACGTTGAGGGTATTCTCAATCGGCGAATCCTAAGCCAACTGAGTTTGGTGTGGGCATTAGTTTCAGTTGAAGTTCTTCCTCGTACGGTAAGTCACTAGAACGAGATAAGCCACTAGGTTCAGTAGTTAGATATAGTATTCACTAATCAGTGAAGCGCTAACAAAGTCGTCCGGTAAAGCATCTGACGAACCAAGAAGTCCTTGAACTCGGATTGGGAACATAGAGACCTGTTGATCGGCTTAGAGTTCCATATCTCTTCAGATTCACTGCTATCGCGCAACGGCTTAACTTGACGTAGCCCAAGCTCTTGCTCAGCACAAACAAATAGTAGCAACCAAAGAGTTGAGTTATTCATTTCTCAAGTAGAGCTAGCTAGGAGTAGTTCCTCAATAGAAGGTGCTTTACTTCAACACTTCTAAGCGTTGAGCTCCACTACAAAGGTACCTTTTGTTTTCTTATTAGTTGCTTGGCTTATAGGTATGGGTAGGTGCCTTAGTGGGATTGTCGATAAGCAAGACCTTGCAAGTCTTTTTTCGTTTCAATAGTATGGGAAATCGGGGGTCGAGTCTCGGGCGAGTTCATCTTCTTTCCGGTCGAGCTTAGACCTATGTTCCTTCCTTCCATAAAGAAAGGGGCTGTGAGTCTTGCCAGTTCGAAAGTGCCTTCGACGGAAGTCTTAAAATTCGCTCACATTACGATCCCGGAGCCATGAAAGCTTCTATTGTTTCGAACTTTACGAAAGGACCGGACCAAGGCAGAAAAAAGAGTTAGGCTTCAACTCCCCATCTAGCGACATCTTTGGTGGACGATGCAGGGCGTATTACCTAGCTAACCTGGATCAGGAAGTAAGAAAAGAGGCTCGATAGCGCGGCTTTACCTCTCTTCCGATCGTGCTCAACTATTTCATCTGTCCTTAATAAGCGCTTTCAGTAGAGTAAGCTTTCTAAGATAAGCTCCTTGCATATGATTCTATTAGATAGGTCGAGATCTGAAAACCATCCATCCTTGTTTTACTATTCGATTTGAATAGTCAAGGGTCTGCAAGAGAAAAACTTTCTTCATTTCACGGTTCAAAAGTCCACAAGGGCTGAAAGAAAAACTTGTTACATGAAAGAAAGAGAGAGAATGTGGATGTCTTTGCTTGGACGGCAGAAGAAATAGCAAAGAAAGCAGCAAGAGTGGAGAGAACAAGCTCAGCTCATATCAACAAGAATTGCCCTACCGCTGGAAGCAGGATCAAGGTAAAAATGCCTTGAGAGAGTCTCATTCTGCCTGGATCCGGTATCATAAGATCCGATCCACTTACCAAATGAAGTATCGAAGCGATCGGGATAAGCAACAATGTTTCATTGCACGAAGGTCGGGAAGGTCTCGTGTAGAGAAACCAGTCGTGGAGCGTACCTGTGGAGCCAGGGAGTCGAACTTATCTCGGAGGTCTGAAATGGGGTCGTGGACAGGACCCATAGTCTCGGCGGTCTACGGAATCGTAGTACTCCCGATGCGGCTGTTCGTTCGTTCTGTAGTCCCGATGAGGAGCTCATTCTCGATCTCATTATCATTATATAAGTTCAAGCTTTTGTAGGGTAGAGTGAAAGAGATATTAATAACGTTCTTTCTGAGGAGTACTGGCTACAAGGCCGTGTTGGTTGTGGTTTATACGGTTATAGTTATTGATTAGGGCTGGGAGCCAAGCCATATAGTGGCTATTCAAATACCAGTCGCCTAGTCCTCTAGCACCATGTCGTATATCCGGGCTAGGAGATAGATATACTAATACCAGTAACCGTGACCTGCGGTGCTAGCTGCATCGGATATCAATCAGGAGAGAGGGCAATGTAATAGCGCGCTCGCTTTAACTTGATAGCTAGGAAGGAGAGGTTTAAACGACTTCTCTAGAGTGGTAGAATATCTCGCTTTACCTATGCTTATTGAATGAGTTCCAGCTGCTTATCAATTGCTGCTATGCTGCTATGCTCTTGCTTATGTCCGGAGTGCTTTCATAAAGGTGGTTTCACTTTGAATGAGTAGTATCAAAGGAGAGAGAAGGCTTCTCTTTCACTTGCTGTAGGACTAGCTGAATTGACTCAACTGAAGAATAGACTCCTTCTTGATAAGCAGCGATACCATTCACCATAAATGGAGACTAAGCCCCTCCTCTTCAAATACGATGACGATTCTTTTGTTTTGCTTGGTGGAGCTATTCTCGCCTGAGAGCTGAGTGAGGACCTTCCAAAGCGAGAAAATCACTCCTGTAGCTTATTGAGCTCGATCTACATCCGACTTACCACTAGCTGGATTCTTATCAGTGTTATCCGTTATAGTCGATTAGCTACAGTCGTAGAGGAGACGGAAAGAGACTAGTCATCTCTTCCCCTCGGAGCAACCACCAATACTCTAGTACCGCCCCTTTAGGTAAGGCTACCCGACTAGGGCAGCCCAACCTCCAGTGGCTCCTCTCAGTGTGAGCTCCGGGAAAGGATAAACATTCAATAACTCTTTCTACTCTCAAATTATTCTACCACTCTAGAATTAGCTAACAACTAGAACTACTAAGAAAGAACTAAGAGATATGAAGAAAGGAAAGAAGTGCTCTTTAGTGCCGGGAGAGGAAAGTAGCTTGGCTCGACCGAAAGGGAGAGGTTTGGAGATCTATACCGCTAGGTAGAGGGAAGAAGGGCAAAATAAGTAATTATGTATAGAGACGCCTTTCTGAGCACGCCTTAAAGCCTGCAAATGGCACCTGATATCCCTCGAAATTTGATAGAATCCCACAATTAATCACAATTCTAGAACCAATCCTATAGAATATAACCCGGGATTAAAATCAGCCACCTAGGATAAGGGAATCGAAAAACTATAAAAGTAGTACTCAACTATAGAGAGAACCTAGCCCATTATAAACTTGAAGGTGCTTCCTTACCTCTACTCGACCTCCGGCAGCCTCTTAGCCGTTACAATGGAAATGAGAGACCGATCGATGGAAATTTGTAGTCAGCCTTCGTAGAAGCTGTAGCTAGTAAGGGCGTTAAGCGTAGCTTTCTTTGAGGAAGGAAAGGGGCTTGGTCTTCACTGACACACTATCGGACCTTTCGGGTGTTGTTAGTGTTCAATGAGCCCCACTAAGAAAGTTCCTTACAAGAAGGCTCGATGCAATTGAGGGAGAGCGCTTCGCATTACATCAGTCTTGCCCCTGGGCTCCGGTGGTTGTGTTTACCTCAATGGTTGTTCATCACCCGTTAGGGATTCCTCAAGACAGGTGCCACATTCATGGAGGACGAAACATGTTGGGATTGGGGGATAAGCACTACGAGATCTAGAAAATGGAGTCTTCATGAATTACATCCATCCTTCATTACAGTAAGCCTAATTGAATAGAAGGCTTTCGCAAGCGAGTTGCTTGGTTGATTCATATTGGCTTGAGGACAACTTCCAGGTCTCTAGTCGATAATTTCATTTAAAGGGGTCTTCAATTCAGAAAGAATGAACGGAAGTAACGAGACTATCAAGTCTAGGATCGGAGGTAGGTTCTACACGGATCTCAATAAATGTTGATCCTTACCCACTGCCTTCCATTGATCAACTAGTCGACTCGACAGCTGGATCACTATTATGTTGTATTCAGGATGCGGGTACTCCAATTTTTATGGCTGAGGAAGATCAAACTAAAACAGCATTCGTAACGGATGATGGAATTGATTGTTACATAGTTATGCCTTTCGGGTTGAAGCGGGAGCGACATATCAAAGATTAGTCAACATGATCTTCCGTGACCTAATTGGCATATCTATGGAGGCGGTTGATGATATGTTGGTAAAAAGCAAAAGACAACGCTATGTTAATTGCCTTGCACCTGTTAATTAGATCCAGTTTGGCGGGGTCGATGCTATATATTATATAAGATCGAAAGTATAGAAGGGGTATCAACCTGTTTTTTCAAAAGCTGCGGAACATTCGAAAGTCGATTTCCGATTCCGAGTGGGATAAAGGGGCAGGAGTAGGTCAGGGCTCTTCCCGAATCCCAAGGGGAGTAAAGGAAGGGGATAAGTGAACAGCTGAACGTACAAGTAGATCGGGGTATTCCAACCAAAGGAAAGAAAAGCGTGGATTGATCAGAATTCTCATACGGAGGAACCAATTTCATCAGACCTGAAGGGAATAATCAACTACGATCTGCAGATCCAGTCTTTAAAGTCGATTCGAGTCTCTTTTTGGAATTACACAGAAAAAACAAACGGTATGCTTTGAACCAAGTTTTATTCTCAATTCGGCAATTAACATCACGTCTCTTCCTCACGATTAAAATGGGAATGAACTGACAGGGGGGTTCTACTGAGACACAGTTGCCGCTTCCCTTTCCGATAGACTTGAGTCTAATAGTCGCATAGTAGTCTTGTTAGCCTACCAATAATCGCCTTTTTAGGCCGTTGTTTCTTGCATACTAGAGAGGGTTATTAGTTCTGTCTTCCTTTCTTTATATTATAATGGACTACTTTCTCCAAAAGAGAGAGAATCTTTTCATTTCCATTTGCTATCTATTCAAATCAAAGTACTTCAACAGTAAAGCTCATACCGAGGTCATCTTTCGAGTATCCGTCCGCTTCTATGCCTAATGCTACTCTGGCTCCAGACTAGTCTTATCCCTGCACTTGCTTCCTTCACTTACTGCCGAAAAGGAAAGAGATCAAATCGAGATTAAAGCAGATCAAATACCAAGAACTCACTCGACAATAGTAGCTATTTTAAATGATAAAAAGATACTATCACCTGTGTAAACTGACATAGAAGTGTGACAATCTTCGATTTCCTCCTTCTTTGAAGTAAGAACAATCTTCTGTCTGTGGGATGGCGGATCAATCCCAAACTGCCATAACACTCTCTCACCCAGGTACCACGCGACGTGGTCCAGGTATATATCAGCTCTACTCGGGCAAGGAAGTACGAACAAAGCATGAATGTTGCAATGAAGTCAGCCAGCTTATCGGTGTATATATAGAGAGTGTACAGTGGACTTTTGCCATATGCCATTGATCAGATTGCTCTGTCTGATACCATGTATGTGAAAGATTGGACCTTAGATGGTCCGATGGATTAACTGCCGAGGACAGGTGCCAAGCTGATATCTTGATGACAATGCTATATAATATAGCTGTGCTTAAAGACGGATTAGACAAAATCTGGTGGAAAGCTGGGTGTAACGATAGTTAAACGATAAAAAAAATAATGACAGTTCCACTCGTAGTGTTACTCTATCACTTGAGCTCAAATGGTCCGGGGAATAATCATAAGTAAAAGATCATCGGTAGTTGTGGGGTGGGTGCCCCAAAATGATCCTAGGAATCGGACTACAATGCCTCCGATCCTTCGAACAACTCGAAACCGGAACACGGGAAAATACGATCGGAAGGAGCTAGGGCCAGGCCAATTTAATCGGACTCTGCTCATATACGTAGGGCTCAACCAACTAATTAATTAGGGGGGACTAATGATGTATATCAATGCATGAACCGTATTCTTCTCTTCGGAGCTCGAGCAACGGTTCAAGATTTTATTCTTTTCTTTGACTTCAAAGAGTCAAAGTGGTTGACCACTAATAGATAATCCTGGAATAAAATTTCCTGTCACCGAGTTCCCCCAATTCCTGAAATCAAAGCTTCATACTCCGCGCTACATTATTGGTTGCTGCGATCTTAAACTAAACTTGACTGACATCAAGACTTCTTCGTCATATTAGTTCTGGAGGACAATGCCCCGCTCCCACACCACCATGTTGTGTGGAGCCGTCAGTATATAGCTTCCCTTCCAGAACTCGTCTAACTGCACTCTTGATTCTGACCCGACTCAACGATAAAGTCAGCGATTGGCTGGGCTTTTCTAGATTTCCGAGGCGATATCGAACTGACTCAAACCAATAGTCCACTTTATCAACCTTCCTGAAGAGCTTTCTGGAGCATAGATCACCTCAGAGGCTGATCTGTGAATACGACGATCTTGTGTCCCTGAAAATAGTGTCTGAGGCGTTTGGCAGAGAACCATAACGCCAGCATATACTTCTCTATCCGGCGGTATCGGACTTCGGAATCCACCAGTACTTTACTCACATAGTCTACTGGAATTCTGTCCGGAAACCTTGCATAACACCGCACTACACTAACTGCGCACGGGGATACAGCCAAGTATAGACCAAGAGGTTCTCCAGCTTCAGGAGTGGACAGCAGGGGCGGCATGTTCTTAAGCCGGATACAGACGCTGTCGGCTGGCTCCAACGCTCCATCATTGGTGAGTTGCGTACTCTTCCCTAAATCCAATTTCGATTGCCGGGTGGAATTGAAACATGTCGTGTGGTTAGTATGGGCTACAGGAAAGTGTTAATAGAATTTGCTACTTCTTAATCTCGGGACCAAACCCTGCAGTCTGGTCGGAGGTGGTTGGAAGAGTGGTTCTCAAACAACATGAAGGGTGAATTGTATTCAGCTTGTGATACTCGGTGCCGCTGGGTTCAAATCCATGGGGTACCGTTGACAGTTTGGTCGGAATTTACGTTCCGGGTTCGACTGGAACTTGGAATAAAGAGTTTTTGGGGTATGGAAGTGTCTTGATCGAGGCTCCTACTTCTGTGAGTGTTACTGGTACTCGTTCAATTAGGGTGTCTGATTCCATATACTACATCTGGTTTGGGGAGGCTGATGAATATGTTGAATCTCTGGTTTGTAATTAAGACAAGGAGGAAACTTTACAGGATGCAGAGGATTCGGTGTACTCGTCGTTGCCCAAATGGACTGTTCATTCTGTGGTCGAGAGGTCGAACTCTTCTTCTACCACTCGAGCTATGTTCCGCTCCTCTGAGACCATACCTCGGGCATGACTCTCAGACGGCTATGATCGGACGACAATAGAGTATGTAAGATATAGTTCGTGCCTCTTAGGCTTAACAAGATGGGGTTCGGATGAAAACGGATCTCGCTAATACTAAGAAAAGTCTATTTGGAATAGTCCAGATAGTTGACTACAGGATCGGATCCTCTGTCTTTGCCTGAAACTTGAACTCGGAATAGCCGCCCATTGATTAGGCGGATCTAACTCTTTTTTTTGTTTGACGCCCGTCTGTCTACTAGTTTAGTTGAGAACAAGGTTACCAAGAAGTTATGGTGCATCGCATAAATGTGCACCCGGACGCCAAACCTGTGCAACAGAAGAAACGGCCGGAGAAAGTTTATTGATTACGCTTTACTCGGTGATGACATTGTCATCGCATATGAGAAGGTGGCATCGGAGTATCACGCTATCATGGTTCAGTTATCAGTGAATATATCGAAAGAGAAAGAACTGGTATCTCATCGTGGTAGTCTGGAGTTCGCTAAGCGCTTTCTTGCTTGTTAAAGACTATCGATTTCTCTCCGGTATCTGTTAAGAACCAACCTATTGAACAGACCCGAAAGGCATTATTGCTTTGATGGGTCTGTACCCGGGTCGCCCATTACGGGTGTACCTGCGGTTTGCTGGTGCTGGTTACAAAGTTCTAAGTCAGAATCAAGAGCGGTTACCCCGGAAATATTAACGGATCACCGTGTTGATGTCAAAATATACCTTTGACCTTTCCTTTTGGTTAGGGCAATTAACATCACGCCTTTGAATCCGTACCTCATCGGTTGGGTCCTATGGTGCATCTATTCAAAGGTGTGTCCAAATGATCTAATCATTCCATGGGATTTTTTATAGTAGTCTCAGGGTTTGCCGATCCGTACTTTTTTGAACGGACTCAGGTATATGCTCAGATGAGGAGGTGGTTGAGATATGTACAATGGTACACTCAACTGACTCAAGGAATTATCTTTGGTGAAGATCCACTCTATCTTCTTAGGGTGGCCCGGGACCCCCCATAGTGGCAACCTCTTGGAGGTTGAACAAGTCTGATCCGTTATTGATCAGATTCGATTTGGACATCTCTGGAGGTGCCATGATTTGGTTAGGGGTCTGGGTTGGAAGTCCAACGACCGACCAGAACCTTATTTCCAGACCGGAGACCATAAGACTTTAGACGTCTCTGATCATGTGACCCGGCTTCTTGTAATAGTGGCAACGTTTCTTGGACATGTCTCGTTGGCCTGATGCACCAGCCGAGCTTGAAGATTGAAGATTCTTACCATAGGGCCCCGAAGCATGTTCAGCCTGATCTGAAGCACCCTTCGGACTAGTTGATCGACCCCGCTTACGTTTTCTTGCTTTTATTGAATCCTCTACCCTCTTTCTTTTCTCGATATCCCCGTTCGTTAGCAAAAGTAGATATAGGGGTTTATCCTATATAGATTTATTAATCAATTCCTGGTGAGACTATTCCACTACAGATTGATAAACTTACTAATTTTCCCAGGAGGAATAGTTGTGAAATAAAAGGTACGTAGTTGCTATTGGTCTGGAATGAAGAGTTTTAGGTTTAGGCGCGGCTCTTGATCCACTATACTATTCTCGTAGTAGAAAGATGAGTTTTCTATCTTGACTGCTAGTTCGATATAGTGATCTGTCTATCTCTGCCACGCATCGAGAGAGGAAAGCTACTACATCTTCTGTTCTCAACGACATCCCGTTCATGACCTGAAAGTGGACATCCCGGACTTCCTGTTCTTTGAGATCGGTACTTCTGAGAATGTGGGAAATCCGTTGCCTTCTGTAACTCCATTCGGATAACAGGTCATTAGCCCAAGGGCAGTAAGACCAGGTGGAGCACAGTTTTCGATTTCTCACCCTCAAAAAGAAAAGCAAAGAAGTCGGTTGAGTAACTAAGACCTTTCTCTTCCTAGTTACCCACTTTTGTTGAATACAGCGAAGCGATCAGCAAGCGGAGAGTGATAGTTGAAGATGTGCCATCCAACACTTCTTTTGGCGGGATCGAAGACTACTCCGCGCTTCCTCCTCTCTCTCAATCCAAAGTGTATTTGAAATAAGGAAAATACACTTCGTAGCCATCGGTGTTATTTCTCTAAAAGTGGATTTCTATTCTATTAGTTTTTAATGTTGACCAGCGTCGCAGATGTGATTCTGTCTCTTCCTTCTCAGCAAGAAGGAATACAAAGATCAGCCCTAAGTATCGATAAACACCCTTTTTGGCCGTTCAGCTCCAGGCCCTATCGGCAATAAAATTGTAAGAAAATACACCATCAAGTTGACTTTACCACAAATGGATTGATTGGACTTAAACAATTGAAACCCTTTGACCGCTCTATTCGTACCATACATGGAATCGGGGAAATGGAATTTGGTTTATTGCAAAAAAGTGCACGCTGGATTCTATATGCGAATAGATAGATCGATCGCTAGATTCACGCCAGAGATCTTTCTACCAATAGTGGTGGTATCCACCCCCCCTTATTGCTTCTATTAGGAGGAAGAAAATATCAATTCTCTTTCGGAGAGATGGCTGAGGGGCCAGTTGGAGAGATATCAACCGATCTTCAATAGGAGATAGGGATAGGCACAGCCTCAATCACTTCATTAGACAAAGGATGCTCCTGTAGGTAGATAAATCCCAGGATTTGATAGAAGATCTGGTACTAGATCATGCAGAGGGCCAACTGAAAGCCAATTCTCCTATTGGTTGGCCATTCCCGATCCGCAGAAACCATTTCGTCGCTCGTAAGTCCTTAACTCCACCCCGTTAAGACTTCTGATTAACGATCTCTACCCAACGTTTGATGAAGACTAGTATCGCAAGGAAGCTAGAAAGTTCGAAAGAAAGTCCCGAAAAAAAGGATATTTTCGAATAGGAGTTGGAAAACTATCTGACCATACTAAGCTTTCCGGTTGTTTACTTCCTTCTTTTAAACCAAATGAAGAACAATCAGACAAATGTGTGAAAGAAAAACTGTTACCGTGAGCAGGTTGGGAATTTCCAATCTGGGGATGAGGAACAGAGGTGCCGACGTGTGGGTTCTCAGCCAGGGCAGAACTTCAATGCTGCGACTGCATGGTATAGCCTGCCACAGGCTCCGGTTGGAAATTATAGCTGTGTTTCACCTATTAGCCCAATACCACCACCTTCATTACATCCACCCTTTAGTTAAAAATAGTAAGGAAAGCGCGGAAGCATCTATCAATGGTGCGTCTCTTCTGTTATCAGCACATTTTCCCTCTTTCTCCTTGGTGCAAGGGTTGAGCATCTACGATTTTTCGGAAATCTTCCCAAGATCGCCTCGTGTATCAACTTCCGCTAACCCTGCGTTGAAAGCTCGAATGATTTGCGTCTTCCAATGCTTCCGCTCGGCTTCCGATAGAAACTCCAAGCTCTCCTTCTTCTCCTTTTCGTCACTCGAAGGGCCGGAATTGGTCTCGTCCGATGCATGGCCGATAAGAGATACCCCAGACGAAGAAGAAGCGGCCATCCGTCTAGCTACGACAAATCATCTCAAAACCATCGATCCAACAATCGGCCAAGTGCTGTTCAAGGCTGCCGCATTCAAACAATTTTTTGAACGGCAACTCGTCCATCCATCAATCCTTCGAGTGTGTGGATGAAAAAATGCAGTCAATCCAAGGGAAGTTAACTGGGGAGTTCTCTAGTCAGACTAAAAGAATGAAAGGGTATCCGATGGTCAAGGTTTTGCCGTAAATAAACAGATGAGTTCGATTCAAGCATCCGAACAAGAATGCCAACTGGCGCTAACTCAATTGCCCAAAGCCACTTAGGCGCGTCACCGGGTTAACATGTAAACTTGAAAGACGAAACTACCCACTTTAGTAACATAGATTTATCCACGACAGCTAGGTTGTATCACATCGACTGCCCAGAGCGTCCCCTCAACTCTAGAAAGGGTCTAGTCTACTCACATCTTGTGGAATGTGGATGTCATAGTAGTTATTGGGAATCTGCTTCCCAATGTAACAAACAATAATGTTAGGTTCCAATTCTTTCTCCCATGCCTTTCTTTTCTTGGTTGGACCAAGGCGCTATTATATTGCCCAATCCAAGTCTTTCCTCCCTCATTTCTTTTGTGTTGTGGAGCAGAGCAGTCAAAGAATGAAATTAACCAAAGAAAATGATTGTTCTCTCAAAACCATCGATCCTCACAATCGCTCCTTGTGATGCAGCAGAACCATGGCAATTAGGATCTCAAGATGCAGCAACACCTATGATGCAAGGAATTATAGACTTACATCACGATATATTTTTCTTTTTGATTCTTATTTTGGTTTTCGTATCATGGATCTTGGCTCGCGCTTTATGGCACTGGAACTATAAAAAAAGTCCAATCCCGCAAAGGATTGTTCATGGAACTACTATCGAGATTCTGTGGACCATATTTCCTAGTATCATCCTTATGTTTATTGCTATACCCTCATTTGCTCTATTATATTCAATGGACGAGGCGCTATTACATAGCCCAGCCATTACTATCAAAGCTATTGGACATCAATGGTATTGGACTTATGAGTATTCGGACTATAACAGTTCCGATGAACAGTCACTCACTTTTGACAGTTATACGATTCCAGAAGATGATCCAGAATTGGGTCAATCACGTTTATTAGAAGTGGACAATAGAGTGGTTGTACCAGAAAAAACTCATTTACGTATTATTGTAACACCTGCTGATGTACCTCATAGTTGGGCTGTACCTTCCTTAGGTGTAAAATGTGATGCTGTACCTGGTCGTTTAAATCAGACCTCTATTTCGGTACAACGAGAAGGAGTTTACTATGGTCAGTGCAGTGAGATTTGTGGAACTAATCATGCCTTTATGCGTGCGCCCGGAAACATAGGCCGACTGCTGAGCCCACTCTGGCTCAGCCGACCGGTGCGAGCTACCCGAAAAGCAAGCTAAACCAGCGAGCGGCTGGAGCAGTATGGAGCCGAGGAGCAAGGCAGTAGATAAGATAGAAGAAGGGCCCAGGCTCCCGGTGTAGGAGAGGAGACGGTTAGGATAACGAACTTGAAACGCGGAGCCCGGGCGGCCTAAGAGCGAGTGGTTAGTGGTCAATAACGCCCTAGTTGATGGCATTCCTCTCTGCGGCTGGCACTCGAGGAACCACGGGACACTCCATACAGAGCAAGCAAGTCTTAGGGATGAGACGCCCGCGCAAGGACCTAAATTCTCATGTTGAGGTCGAACCAAGGACCTATGGAAGTCGGGGCTACTCCGTCCCCATGGGCAACGCAACAGTGTCCCTGAGGGAGGAGTTTAGAGGCCAACTAGTAGCACGGACTTCGTTCTAGGTCATGCGAAGAGGGCCAGTCCAAGATCGTACTCTTCCTCTACAAAGACAAGAGACGCTCTCAACTCAATGGTTTCGATCCACTCTCTTTCTGAGTTATTCCAGCTTCTTTATGATTTCGCGGTGAACAAAGAAAAAAAAAAAGAGGGCGCGTAAGGAGAAGGACTTGCAACGGCAACTGAACTACGTCCATCCTCCCCTTCGTTTCGTCAATCCTCAACTGAATTGCGGTGAAGCGAGTAGAAAAAAGTAATTTCATGGACCCCCAGCTCCAAGCTTACACTATGGTAGAGGAGGTGCCGTGAAGATCTAGGTGTGTGAGCAGTACGAGCTGAAAGGCTCCCATACTGTTTGGAGGGCAGGGGGCATAGATGCCAAACAAACCTGACCCCTATCTATCGTCGTAGAAGCAGTTCCTAGGAAAGATTATGGTTCTCGGGTATCCAATCAATTAATCCCACAAACCGGAGAAGCTTCGCCGGTTTTCATCGCTTCCCCAAAAGAAGTTACAGGAATACCCCCTCTACGAATCCGATGTCTCTCGAGCCTTTCCTTCATTCCATCCACCCTTGCTTGCCTTTTTTCTGCTATTTCATGGTTGGAAACTGCCACTTCTACTGGATAGCTGGAAACTCGAATTGAAAGAGAATCAATGGCAACTACCAATGGCTGACTTACTCCAGCATTGCTTTTCTAACTGAACTTGCTTGCTACTTAGGCGTGATGTTAATTGCCCTTTTCTATTTCCCTGCTCTGACTCCTACTATTCAATTGACAGCTGTTAGGACTTCTACAGTCATTGATCGTTATCAAATCTTTCGTGAGTTCATAGTCAACTCCTTTTTCATTCGTACGGAAATTCTTTTTATCCCAAGACTACCCGACTTGGTTTGAAGTCACCAATCAGAGAAAGCAAGGCAGGTTTAATCAATCAGTCTTACCCGTGGAGGAATCAGACCATACTGGGAAGGCACGTTGAAGTCTCTCGATTCGAAGTAGATCGATTCGTTCTATGATCTTAAATTTAAATCGTTAATCATCTTGAGGCATCTCACTCTCTCTTAACTGTTGGGCATCAACAAAAAAAACAAAGAAGTCGAGCTTCAAACAGGCCTATCAACAACCTACGATATACGATACGGTCCCATCTTCTTTACATCCTTCCCGAAGTCTTATCAAATTGAGTGCGAAGCCTCGCTACCACCGCTCGACCTGACGCGAGGAGGTCTGCGCTGACTTCTTTCTCAATCGGAAAGCCAACTATGCAGCAGATTGGCTAGCATCTTTTGCTGGTACCCTTGCTGTTGGTTATCATTGACTTCCTCATCCTCCAGCTGATCTTCAACTCTGGCTGTACCATGCATGATTTTACAGGTCTTTCTCATCTTTCTTTGCTGTGCCAACTTTCTTTGTAGCGGGTTTGGGATTCATGCAATAATAAGGAAGAGTCAGCCGCTGACGAGTCTGCTAGAAAGAGTGTTTTTAACTTCATTCCCGTTGTCGAAAGTATTCTCCTAGGGGATCAAAAGCTCCAAAACACCACAAGAGAAGTTTTTGAATTAGCTAGACGAGTCTTTTTAAGTTTTTTTCCAATAGTTTCATCCAGATGCAATGATGCAGCATAAAGGATGGAGGGGGCGGGTAGAATAGAAGCGAACAGCAAGTGTGAAGCGAGGAAGAACCGGCTTCAAGCAAGCGGTGCACTTTTTCTAATCTAACATAGGGGTGAGAAAGATAAAGAGGAGATCTAGACAAAAGACCTACGTATATCGATGGAATTAGTCAATTTTTGTGTGCTCCTAAAGTCAAGTTAGAAAACGTCCCGGCAAGAGCTATCAGAATGAATCCCAGAAGGTCAATTACCCTTTTTCTTGTGCCTGCCTTCGCTCTTGATTATTTCGATTGTTCCGCGGGACTGGGCAGGATTTGGATTTGCATCCTGCTGAGGTCTCGGGGCAGGGGTGGGCTGAAAGGCTGGCTGTGAAGGGTATGGAAAGGGAGCGGAAACCACCATTCGAATAAAGGGCTACGGGTGACCCTATTTGTATGCGCATTCACACGACTCCAAGATCTCCCGCAACGAGAACCTCACACATGGTTTATTGATAGTAAGCTGATTCAAAGGATCATTTCATATTGAGTTCTGCTTAGGCTACGTGTGAAAGGCAGTCCTGTGTGGAAGTTTGTATTGTACCAAAATATAGTATCAAGTAGAGGTGGCAGATTATCGAAAACCGCTCACTTCTTCACTGGAAACGGCTTATGCTACCCCACGACAAGCAGCGGTCGGGGCGACCATCGACATGGCGGTGGCGGGGAAGCCTAGCAGAACGGCTATCCCACACTTGGCTAGGTCCATTCCATTGAGGCTTGATGATCTTTGCATCAATACCCTTCCCTTGTGCTACAAACAGCATCAGTCAATACCACCTGATCGGTAAGAATTTAGCATTCGCAGCCACAGACCCAACCAGAAAAAATGCCTGCCCAGATCTCTATTATGGAACTTCTGTCCACGTAACGATAGTGTAACGCACCGACCAGTAACGATAGTGAAACGAGAAACCCGACGAAGTCAGTTACACGAGTCTGACGGGTGGGGACAATGAAGAGTCCACTGGCTCTAACCACCAGCTTCATCCTACAGCCCCAGCAAATCAGCCACTTTCTAACGAGGCAGTTAGCCGTCAACTAGCTGAGATTGCCCGGATGCTAGCACAATTGACCTCGCCAAATACCCAGGCAGCACCTGCAGCTCAAGGAACAAAGCCTCCATCTACCACCCCGGCTCAGAATCAGCCCGCTGTTCCTGAACCTGTGGATCACTACGAGAAAGAGATATGAAAAAAAGCCTCCTGCCGGCCCTGCCCTTGGCTCCCACTCCCAACAATCAGATAATCTCGTGCCATACGTCCCCCGTCCGATTCTCTGATGGAGAAGATCACTCGCCGCAAAACAGAAGGGCTGTTAATAAGTTGAGTGGGGACAAGTATGATGTTGCAGATCTTGACCCCAAACAAAGTCAGTTTAGTACTTAAGTGGCCAGAGATAGAGTTGTATAACGGAGCCGAATGCATAACGAAACGAAATAGAATCTCATCAAAAAAAGAGGCTGACCTCGGAGCAACAATGAAAAAGACAAGATGTATATCGGAACTCTACAGCCCATGGGAATCGACAATGAGCTACTTGTCCAACTATTCTAGCGCAGTTTGACCGGACCCGGTTGATGAACACTGACCCAACGCACATGGCCAGATCTGATCTGTCGTAGGCCTTTTTTTTTGACGCAGCACTATGTTGCATACAATACAGATACTCTGTTATCAAGGCGTAAACGTTAAGCAAGGATCCACAACACTTAGTCTTTCACCGACTTCATCACATAGCTTAAGAAGGGAAAGACCTAAACAGCTCAGGTTAAGAACCGAAGAGGTTTTTATTCCTATTCTCTTTAAGAGCCTGAGACCTTCGTATACCTATATAAACAACCCCTGAACCCTACTTTGAATTCTTTAGTTTGTGTTGGTTGCCATCTCGAAGATGCATTGGCAGCTGGTGCTGCACGAACCAACTCACTTTGATGAGTGTATCACTTCCCAAACAAATGGTCAGAGTGGCCCAAGTCATCACTATCATCACCACTCTGTGGTGCCGCTGACGAAGAACAGGTCTTCCCAGGGGCACTACCGAGGGAAGAAGAGAGTCTCACATCTGTACTGAGATTAGGCAGTGCATGAGGAGGATCATCAGAATACATAGACTCATCCTCCACAAATTGTTCATGCCGAAAGCTATTGAATCATCTTGGACAGAAGAGAGAAGTGAATACCCTTAAGATGACGAATCCCGAGTCCACGATAAAGACAACATGTCAGCAAGCAATCAATTGGTCTTTTGCTTTTCTAATCCGGGAATTCTAGGCCTTCTACCATAAATACAGTTTCAGGAGTCGTTTTCTCCCTTACGATACTTTGAGACTCAGGCTAGACTTTCGGATCCTTACTATCCTGGGATTCAACTAGTGTCAGATTATCCTTTTGTTTTGCCTTCTTTATTGATGTGATTGATTTCCTTTGCCTACTGAAAGAGGGCGTTAAGCTCTTTGCCATAGATAAACTCCTAAGCTATTCGCTTTTATCGCTAACATAGAAAGTATGTATTCTCACATAGAAAACCGAATGCTTGCTTTCAGCTTTAAAATTCATTCTCCCGGAAAGAAGGGTTTTTTTATCGAGATAGAAGGGGATCAGTAACGGATGCTGATGAAAGATAGGCTATGGGATGCATTTGGAGCGGATGCATGGTCCGGACACACGAACTAGTCACTTGTGAATAAAGACTGTTCCCATCCCATATACGACCCAACAAAGAGGCAACATATATAAGGAATATAAAGCTCTAGGGTATCGATTTGAGAGCATTAGAATTCCTTTCTAGACTCTATTCGTTATTACTCGTTTCACTATCGTTACAGGATAAACCTGTTAGGCCTCGACTTCTCGGTCCAGAGGGAATTAGTTTGACACTTTTCAATGGTCCTACAACTGAAAGACCTCCGACTACCTCTACGACAAGAACTGACACGAAACGAAAGACAGACGCACATTCAGGTAGATGTTATACCTGACACAGGTCCGGGAGAAAGTGAACAGGAAAAGAGTTCTGTAATGTAAGAGACCCACCCCCTTTCAGGCAGTTCACTCCTTATTCCTCTCAAAGAGTCTTAGGCCAAATGCGCATGATTCCAAAAGTCAGACGAGGAGAAAGAACGTAAGAATAAACAGTAATGTCACGAATGGATGAAGCATTTTTAGATGGTATCGATCAACCCTCTTTTTTTCGGTTGACAGATGGTCTTCCACAGCTAACTCTATGTATTAACCCCTAACCTAAAGAAATTTGCGAAACAATCTCTCAATGCTGCTATAAGAGAGCACATCCAGTGGTGTTGATATGAAAAATTGAGAAGCTTTAGTCGTCCGACAAACTCAAAACCATCTCGCCTTCCGTTTCTTTCTCTAAAATTCAGAAAGAAAGACTTTTCCCGGTTGGGTTCTCCTTTCAAATCCTATATCAGATAGTCAATAGGTAAGTCCTACACAAGTTGTCCCATGCTCGGTGATGATGTTCTCGGCATCTATCTCTTCTTGTTCCAAGTGCTTTTCATCATTGGTCTGTCTGATGCTTTGGTGAAGCCAAAGGAAAGAAGATGAACAGAAGGGAAGCCCTTCTCAATGGCTGGTTGAGTTCTCACAGAACTTACTTTGGTCTCTGGGGCTAGTCTCATACCTAGACTCTAAACAAGAGCCTTCAGGTACCAGACCTGCTTCAAAGGAAGTGCAGAAGGTAACCGTTAATCCAGGTTTGGGTTATTTTAGTCGAAGCCATCGACGCTACTTTTAGTAAATCGTGGAGGTAAGCCTCTAGCTTCTTCTTATTAGAAACTATTATAAGACCCACTACCTTACTCAAAGCAATTCCTATATCTGACACCCCAAAGGAAATACGACCCCTACTCGAACACATACAATCCTGGATGGAGAGATCATCCCAATCAACGTTACGGAAATCCAGGAGGCCCAGTTCCCAACCAAGACCATACCAGCCCCCACAACAACCTGTGAGGACTCATGTTCAGCAAGGACAACCTTCAACCTCAGGACCATCATTAGAAGACATGCTGAAAACCTTTGTTCAAAGCACCATGAACTTCCAAAAAAAGACTGAATCAAGCATTCAAACTCTGGAAAAGTCAGTCAACTAGCAACGTCCATAGGACGTTTGGAAGCCCAAGGCTCCGGAAAACTGCCATCGCAACCTGTGATCAATCCAAAAGAGAATGCCAGTGCCAACACTCTTAGGAGTGGCCGAGAAATAGATGAACCGAGGCCGACACAAAGAAAAGCCCAAGAACCTACTGCACGGCAAGAGCCTGACGTACCCAGTTCAGCTGACAAAGAGAAAGAGGCGCTATGCAAGCAAATGATCAAATTCTTCAAATTCCACCGGTTGAACAAGAAGGAGGAGCAGGAAAAGGAAATTCTTGAGCTCTTAAAGAAGGTAGAGGTAAACATCCCCTTGCTGGAAGCCATTAAACAAGTGCCACGGTATGCAAAGTTTCTGAAGGAGCTTTGCACTTCCAATAGGAAACTCCAAGGGAATGAATGAACGAAAACATCTCTGCCATTCTTCAAAGGAAGATTCCCCCGAAGTGTAAGGATCCTGGAACTTTCACCATCCCTTGTGTTATAGGTGATGTTCAATTTAGGAGAGCCATGCTAGACTTAAGAGCATCCATAAACGTCATGCCATATTCCATTTATGCATCACTAAATCTGGGACCCGCACAGGAGTAATATTGCAACTGGCCGATAGATCGCTCTTCAAGTAAAAGACCATTAAGTTCAGTGAAAGATTACGCTTAAAAGAATGCTCTAGCATATTATTTGATTTTCTATTAGAGTATAGGCTTCTTAGGGCTTTCTAGCTGTAGGAAGGAAAGAGCATTCTATGGAACCAGAGAAATTCTCGTTTTCGGGTAACCCCCGAAATAGGTCTATCCTTAGGGAAGGATGCTCATCGTCGATAGGTACCTAAGCTAGAGCTGGGAAGGGCAGCTGGGTATACATAGATATGCAATAAACCAATGATAGGAATTTCCATCGTTCTTTAAGCGGGTCAGGATTCAATCCTATACTTCAGTTAAGCAAATAGTAATTCTTTCTCTCGCTTTTGACGGCGAATCCACTCTAACTATATGATATGAAATGACAGAGTAAGCAACCCGGAGGGAAGAGGAGAGTAGTCTTACCGCTTTTCTTTCCGAACAGTTGTCAGGATGGATGAAATGAAGACTTGGTTCAGCCTCAGAAATGACAGTTCCCTCTGGTTCAGTGCATGTTCCGCAACGCGAGCGTCGAGTTCGCCGAACACCTAAGTACTTGGATTCATATTCAACAGAATTGCCACCCTCCATTGAGCAATCGCAATCTGCCTCTCCGTCGGGTACTTCTCAACGCGCCAATCGCTGTCAGAGATGGGATAGATCATACCTGCATCCAAGAGCTTTAGTACCTCTTTCTTAAACACTTCCATCATTGGAGGATCGATGGAATTGAGAACTCGCGGAGCCTCATACCGAAAAGAAAAAAAGAACAAACAAACACGCAAAACGGGAACCCAACCCTCAGCCCGAAAAAAAAGAAGATTCCATCCGTAAAGTCCTTAACGGACTGCTGCGCGCTAAGCAAGAATCCGTCTCTCGAATTCTGACACCAACCCCAACACAAACGAAAAATACAAGCAAAACAGTTGAATACTCGATGGTTTGTTTGTTGGCGGGCTCAGAGTAGGTAGTTGGTTTTCACACTATTCTGCTATCATAATATGGAGATTGGTATTAAACCGAAACCCTAACCTGGACTGCTAACGGCTTCTTCTCTTGTTAGAGGGTGAAAAGTCTTCCTGTTGTTACACGTAGCAACTCTTCTTGTTCAATCCTTTAATCGGAACGACGAGAGAGTGCCTAAGCCAAAGAGGTGAAATCGATGCAACTGCACTCTGTCTTTCTATTATCTTATAGGGGCTAAAGAAGCGAGGAGCGATCTTGAGATGCGTACGTCGACCGAAGATTGTTGGTAAGGCATCAAGCGGAGATAAACCCAGTCTCCCACTTCAAAAACACGTTCTTTCCGATGTTTATCAGCCAAAGTTTGAATGCGGTTGCGCGCCTCATGAAGGTTATGGCGTAAAAGAGTAACCATTTGTTGATGTTCAGCTAATATCTCCTGCACGGATTTGTTCCCCATCAGCTGATAAGGTCCCATGGGCAGGGAGGTAGGAACGTATCCGTACAAGGCCTGAAATGGGCTTTTTAAGGGCAGAGTGATGACTGGTATTGTACCAGTACTCAGCCATAGGTAACCAGCTGTTCCAACTCTTGGGCTTGTCATGGCACATACATCTCAAATAAGTTTCCAAGCATTGGTTTACCCTCTCAGCTTGCCCATCGGACTGAGGGTGATAGGAGCGCATAAGGAAACGACGAACATCTTGAAGAGCTCTTGCCATAAGTCACTAGTAAAGACACTGCCCCTGTCGGATATAATTTCAATAGGGAGACCATGAAGGAAATGTAGTCCAAAAAAAATTGGGCAACGGTATGAGCAGTATAAGGGTGAGTAAGAGAAATGAAGTGCCTTGGACACCGAGTAGGCTTCAAGGAGCAAGATACGGCCCAGCGAGCTATGGACCTTGCAAGCAACCTCTACACGGAACTAACCTCTTTCTCCAAAGTCCCCGGCAAGATACTACTGCTTTGAAGCCCTTCAACGAGAGTCTCAAAAGAAGACATCCGTACCACCGAATGGCGCTTATGAAAGGTTCAAGCGGCCTCTTTGAACCTGGTCATTCAGCCGACTCCACCATAAAGGTTTTATTGAAGTCAGGTAGAGGTGTCATAGCCATTTGAAGCGCCTCAAATGAACTGATTCTATTCTTGCCACTGTCCACTGGAACTGACCTTTAACAGCGGCAAATACTTTTCACTTGAGAGATAGAATGACGCCTATAGTCAAGTAGTCACGCAAGGGATTTGACTTGCTTTCACTCGCGAAAAGACAGAAGGGGAATGTCAGAGAATGAAAGATATTAACAGAATAGGGCGCCGGGATTGCTCTTTCCTTTCACTATGACATCATAGTTCAAGTAAGGCTCAGACTTGGGATGCCCCACCCTCTTTTCTAAGTCGAGTTATGTTAGAACTTGATCTGGTAAGCACTATTCTGAGTCGTTATACTTACGATCTACGCAATGGTTTAACGCCTCAACCTTAACAGCTCCCTCTATCATCGAAAGGTAAACAACTGGTGGCTTCTATACCCACCCAATTAATTTCCACTTTGCTAAACTCCCTTAGTAAAGGAAGAAGAAAGAAGCAGCTGTAAATGGTAAAAGATCCCATCCCGAAACTACAGGTTTCATAATCCAGAGGCAGCACTTTCCGCTAATAAAGAGAAATGGAAAGGCTCTTACAGAGAATGGATAGAGGATAACTATCTCTTTACGAGAGAAGGCTCTTACAGAACAGAGATGTTGACTGCAATTGGATCGAATAGGTCTCTCTTTCTTTCTTTTCTAGGCCGAATTCCCAGAGAAAGAGCGAAGCTACTACAAAAACGAACGAGAATGATGGACCGGAAAGTTTTGATCTGAGGAGGGGATTCAAAGTCTAATAAATTAGCCTATAGTAGCTCTTATAGTTCTTAGTTTATCTTTCCTCTCCCTAACGTCGATCTGGCATTACATCCATCCTCAACCTTTGAATTGTTTCCTTCCCTTGAGGTAGTATTTGTAGTATCTATAGTTCATCGTTCCTCTTTTCTTTGAAGGCTTGCTTTCCAACTAGAATAAGGAAGTGGCAGCAGTGCTTTCTCAACTGAAAACCTATCCCGTTTGCGCTTAGAAGCGTAATAATTCTCAGACTTCGAATTGAGCCACATACCTCGTGAGAGTAATGCGAAAGCTGATGTGCTTGCTCGGCTAGCAGCTCTAACCTGGAGTCAGAATAGTTGTTACCCTGGAGCTATAGGAAGAAAGAGTAGGAAAAAGGGATCGGGAAATCGCGTAAATAAAAGAAAGTAGGATGAACTGAAAAGCAGTCACTCCAGAGCCGTCTTCAGAAGGATGCCAATTCCCAAAAGCAGTTTCTTCACTTGAACGAAGTTAGCTGGCTTCTTCAGTCAGTCCCCTACGAGATCAAGAAAGTCATCAGGCTAAGAGCCCATTCTTGCAACAGACGTGGCATAATTGCTAAATAAGTTCCTTTTACTCATATTCATGTGCTGCGGATTCGGGGATAAATCTCTACCTTTAAGTCTTCGCATCGTAAGTTGGTCGAGCTCAACCATTCCTTTATCTATCGAGCCTTGTGATCTTTCATCAAAAAAGAGGGCAGCGAGCACAAAGTACTGGACTGGAGATCCATGTATGGCTCCTTGGACTTGCTCAATCACGAGCACTAGCCTTTTGCGGCTCTTCAGATGACGTGTCCAATACCATAACTTCGGAGTCAACATGTTCACCGGTTTGGTATCCGGAACTGGGTAACTAAGTGATTGATAGAATGGATCTAATGAAACTAACTGTATTTTAGCTCGCGCATACAAGAAGAATTCTATCCTTTCGTCCCTCGCTGCCTGTTGGCATGCCTACTCCTAAGCCTTTACTTTACTCCACCACGAACAGCGGAGTAAGCTCTCACGGCGGTCGTTCTTTCATTTCAACAAAAATCATTTTTTTCCCTGGCTATGAAAAGCTGAGAGATAGAATAGGAATAGGAGTAGGTAGGACTTTTCGGTTAGCTTGGAAGTGAATGAGTAATGATTTATCTACAACTCTCACATCGGGCTAAGAGTGCGTGAGCACTTGATGTGGGGCTTGATAACCCCAGTGTCATCTGATCGTTTAATGCGCCCGCGTTAACATCTGGTGGCATCTAGGATGCGCATATAGGGGGATTACTGAGCTGTGATACTCAGTCCATCCTATAGGAATCGTCCGATGCTTTCCTAACTTACTTCTTTTATTAAGGAAGAATAGATTAGTGATTGACATACTTGGTATCAACCGAGCGCCTCCCCTTGGAAGTCACAACTTCCATTTAAGTGAGGTCTAATGATTTATGTATTATTATTAACCAGTTTTTAAAACTGTTTTCAGCGATAATCAGGGTCATTAGTATGAAATGGCGACATGCCTTAGAAAGCATGTGTATGTATCATGAAGGGTTGGTTTGTTTTTAAAACAAGACCTCATGATATATCACAAACTTACCAAAGAACATGCCATCGCACTACATCTGCTCAGTAAAAAGTTAAGAAGAATAGGAAAGAAATCAGGTTGGCTGTTTGTTTCGCTTTATTGCAAACAGGCAGCCGCTTCTCTGATGAACGCCTACGGTGGTGATTCTATCATACACCCTTCTTCTCCCTCTCTAACTCGAAAAGGCTACCCGCGAATCATCTCTGCTTTTCATAGGAAAAGAATTTATAAAAGAGATGGAGTGTCTGATTTATTAGTGAAATTGTATTTGTCTATTTTTTCTGTCTCAAAAGTTATTCTTTTGGCGACGAAAATTAGTAAAATTTGACTAGTATTAAAAGTCCTCCAAAGGTGTAGTGGATTTTGCTCAGAGTATCTGGGGTCCATTGCCCAATCTTTTTTCGCGTTATATTCCTTATGTCTCTAAGCTCCCTTTGAAATTAGGGATGTCTTGGTTGCCATCATGGAAAGCTCTTCCGAACTATGGGTCAAAAGGAGGTAAGATGATGTTTGAAGGAGATAATCCCCTTCCTAAATCACCTTATTTCTTTTATTTACCTGAGTGGCGGGTTTTTGCTACCCTAATTCATGTGATACACAGTAAAGGGGAACAAGAGTCCCCACTAGCATTATGGCCAGAGTCTACCTCGCATTAGATAAATCTAATAGTCAATGGGCGCGGATTAATGTTGATCTATGTGAAAAGGGCCTTACATTTTGAAAGCATTTCCTCGTGACGAAAGCTGGATGTTTAGTTTTGGGAGATTGGGTCAATTGGTTGAAGGGCGAGGAAAGAGGAGGATTTTAGCCATTGGCAACTATATAAATCTAAGATTACTTAAACCAGTCCATGACTGGTTGATGAGGATCTTAGAGAAGATTGAGATGGATGGGACTTTTGATCAGTCTCGTCCTTTTGATCGGTTAGTTGGTCATAAGGTGTTTTACTCCTTTGACCTGTCAGCAGCTACAGACCGACTTCCGTTGGTCTGTCTGTTCAGTGTAATGGAACGCCTTTTAGGTCGTCCCTTTGCTAGCTGTATTGTTAACTCAACACTTGCCTATAATATGTTTGACGTCCCTTTTGTAAAGGGATGGAAAACTAAAGGTAGTGTTGTTTCTTTCATAACTGGACAGCCATTAGGCTACTATTCATCTTGGCCTCTTTTCACGCTTACTCACCATTGTTTGGTGTGGTTAGCGGCTGAAGCGGTCTATCCCGGATTAAAGTTTAATCGGTATGCTGTCTTGGGTGACGATCTTGTCATTGCTGATGAGGCCGTCGCTCTAGAGTACAACCGCATCATGGATGGATTAGGGGTTGAAATTTCTAAATGAAAATCCCTGATTTATCATCGTGGAGCGGCTGAGTTTGCGAAGCGTTTTCGGGTTAAAAACCTGACACTTATCTCCTATCTCGTCTCGTTAAAGGTTTGTATGGCATCACACCATCCAACCGGAGTGTATGCTCTCTCTTTAGTATACCCAGACCTTCTAAGGTGCTTCTGCGATTAACGGGTGTTGGTTATAAGGCTTTATCGCGGATGAAGTGTCCAAGGTCTAAGAAAATGAAAATGACCAAGGAATTATTGTGAAAAAGCCGATTGCCCTTGATCTTATGGTTAGGTGGAGGAAGACCTCTGAACTGTTATCTATTAGGTTTCTGTATTCATTTTATTTTTGATAGAATAAAATTGCGCCAGTTAGTGTATCCCGTTGATAATTCAATGGAACACGCTTCCTTTTTTATAGAAAGAACCTTATTAGGCAGATCATTGAGTCAGTGGTTGAACTACCTGAAATGGTGGGCAACTTCTTACCAATCCATCTATACCGGGGAGAACCCCTACACAATACTCGAGTCCCTCTTATCTTAAAGCCTCCACTAGTCCATATAGAGGCCACACCTACCAATACTGAACCAGATTTGATTCGGTTTGGAAAAGTGTGGACTATTTGGAAAATAGTGAGGCAGAGAGGATTTGATTGGAGACCAGGTATTCTTTCTCTACATTTCTTTGTTAGAAAAATCATGAAGGTTTAAATATCTCTACCTTTGGTCGAGATCTGAAAACCATCCATCCTTGGATGACTTGTTCCTCATAGTTCCAAACCTCGTATCCGCTTCAGTTAATGCAACTGAACCCTTCGCTACTCCTTTTTGTGTGACTGACCAACCTAGTTAATCTCGAATTGAATATTGAAAAAGGGGATGTAATGAAGAGCATTTCCATTATATAAATGTTATCTCGAGCCAATCACACTGCTCTCTTTCCGGCCGGTATGTAGAATCGTCGGAGCGGCTTTGTAATCATTGGAATTTGATTTAGTGAATATATGGTAAGGAGCTGAAAACTAGTCCGTCCTGCGGAGGGCCCCTCATTTTCAATGCAAGCTAGCTCGTCACTTGTGTTTAGTGAGTCGTTGCTTAACGCCCTAACATAGAGGTGAAGCTTAACGCTCTGGTTGTTCTTTATCCCAGGCTTTGTTGTGCTAGTAACTCTAATATCTCCTCGTCAATGGTGACGCGCCTTCTCTTATTTGATATTGGGGAAAAAGGAGCTCTCCTAAGCAGTAGCAAGCGCTTGATGCTATCTCCGACTTGAGTCTACAAATTCCTTATGAGCGTCGCAGCATACTTTATATGTGAAGGAATGAAAGTGACATCTTTGTGGGTTCCCGGTGTGTATCATGGGGTTGAGTACAAAGCATGTTTCAGACCTTGGGCGGTGACTTAGAATTGATAAAGTAGGAATAGATCTATTCTAAGTATCTCCCCATTGTTAACTCAGCTTGTGCCTGGGTGCCCCGGCTCATAAGAACAGAAAGAAGCTATTTCTTCGTATGCTTTGGTTGCTAAACGCCCTGCGTCAAAGGCACTGAAGGGATACTGGAAGACTTATTGTTACTCCATTTTTCCAAAGAGATTTCCCAATTTCAATAATTGATACTGATGCAAGCCCTAGAGACTACTCCCACCCTTCTACTAAAACAGCCGGAAAGGAAACCGCATCCAAGAGAACTGGCAATGCAGCGGATTAGCCGGGCAGGATGTAACAGAACTTGCACGAGATGCTTCCTTTTCAAATAAACAAACATTCAGGATTGAAGGCGCTCACTCGATAGAGAATCTGGCATAACCTAAGAGGGCTCAAAGGAGATCTTCCACGGTCTCTAGTGAGAAGGCATTTGAAGTTCCACTTTGATATGTAAACTATCTTATTGAATTCTCAGTTGAAATGGAGAACCTGATTGCTTCCCTTCCATTTTTTCTGCAACTCGAGGGCAATGGCCTTAAACTAGAGCCTGGAGACAGATCCGAATACTGAATACCCAAACTCGAGGAAGAGGCCAACTAGCTTACGGGGAAGGGGAAAGGAAGACTTTTCCCCCGCCCCACTCCTTGAAGCCTTCCGAGAGTCCTCGGCTTAAGAGGAATTCCTCTTCTTTGAATGCCTAGGATAAAGCCCCTGATCCACTGCTACCAGCCGAGCCCTTAGCGGCCTCGTAATCTGCCGCAACTCATTGAAAACTCCGAAACCGCTTCTCTTACCAACACTCGAGAAGTAGGAATTTATCGACTCGAAGCCCCTTCACTAGTATAGGCAGAACGAAAAGTAGGAAAGGATGGATGTAATGCCAGATCGAATACCGTGTGTCGGGAGAGGAAAGTTGGCTCTTAAGTTATATTCACCTGAATCAAGAAAGAACTTTGCATAAAGAAAGATAGCAGTCCGCATGACCACTTCGGATGTTTATTTCGCTCACTCAGCATTCAAAAAAGGCTCTGGCCGCTGCGCGCCTCCTCTCGCAGCTTCGGAAGTATGTCTTCTTCTCTTCTATTGTCTTGGGTTGCTGATACCTTTGAACTCACTCCTATTGGAGAATGAGGTTTAGCAATTCTCTTACGACTGCTCTAATCAAAGAACTAGGCCGAAGGGATTTGCACTTTTTCGAAATACTATATATGAATCATATTTTTATAATACTACCTGGTTATGAAGGTGAATATGAAAACGAAGAGGCTGCTGGTACTGACATGAAAAGAAAAGAGGTCGAAAAAGAGCACGATAAGATAACCCAGAGGAAAGGAAGGTAAAGTAGCTGTCGTCTTTCTTTGGTCAAGTAGATAGCTCCGCTTCTTTCTTAGAAGGATTTGGTTTGAGTGATGATGCTACCAGGTTCGTTTTATTCATCAACCGGATTTTCCATATGCGGTATGCGGCGCTTGGATGGTCTTCTTTGTTAAACAGCGACGGGAACATCTCATTTCTTCGTAGCATACAATCAGTCCTCCCTCGTGCGAGACATCAATTCATGTGGTAAACCAGGCAGGTATAAGCCTTTGCCCAGCAAAGAAAAGAGCTTCACCAAGCCAATTCGCGAACACAAAGAAGGGGTTTGCTTCGGTGGTGTCCAAGATGTTCCTTGAGTAGCTTTTGTTCGAGATCGAGAAGAGCTTTTTCGAGAGGACCTATAAAGCAGGCAGTGGCTTCAGAGTCGGGTCAGGAAGATATTGCTCAGAGCCGGCAAGCAGCCAATTCGATTTGTGCAAAGGTGCAGTAAATTGGTATAAAATAGGATTACTCCGCAAAGGAGAATTACATTACATGGTTAAGCAGTTCTTCTACTCATTCAATAAGCATAAGTAGTCGCTAAACGCCCTTCTTTCGAAAGAGACTGGAACTGTTCATTTTGTTGCTACTACCGGATCAACTCACGACGAGGACTACCCATGCCCTGAAAGCTGAAGTCCCCCCTGTCGTTGTAGTCAATAGCTCGGGGTATTTTGGCGTTTCGGAGGAGAAAAGGAGAACAAATTGAAGAAATGACCTTGACTCGGATTCAGAAGTGAAAGAAATCATTTGATCTGGACAAATTGGCGTATTACAAAACCACGCTCCTATTGCCACAGCGGTAGATGCATTTTTTGAATACGCCTTAATGACCAATGGCTAACGATGGCTCTGATGGGCGGTTTGGCGGAAATAACTATTTGAGTAAATGATGCAGAGAAGAGTAGTGATATTGATCCACAAGAAGCTCGGCAAACTCTTGAAATAGCGGAAGCTAACTTGAGGAAAGCCGAAGGTAAGAGACAAATAATTGAGGCAAATCTAGCTCTCCGACGAGCGAGTAGAAGCCGTCAATGTGGTTTCATAACTCGTTATCGTTAGTGGCTTCGAGTAATCAAGTTCTGTTTCAAAAAAATCATTCCGCGTATATTGGTTTCTTCTGAGTGAATCCAATCAAGCAGAATAGAATTTTGATACAAACCAATTCAACAACGAAATAAAAAATCAATCCAAATTCAAGAAGCGTGGGAAAAAAGTGATTAAATACCATTGACTCAGGTATCTAATAAGTTAGACAGACCTACTATTGGATTTGAACCAATGACTCCCGCCGTATGAAAGCAATACTCTAACTACTGAGTTAAGTAGGTCACTTATGTCCCCAAAGAGACCCAAATAAATGGAGCCCCTAACATCCAGGGATTCTAAATATCATATTGGTTATAAGCAATAAAAATAGAAAATAGTATTCCGGAAGATGTTGGATTGAATATTCATAAACGAAATCCATAATCAAATAGACATTACAAGCACTAACAAACACTAAGGGCTATAGCTCAGTTGGTAGAGCACCTCGTTTACACGCGCGCCGATGTTTTTCAGGGGCCACTCACTAAAATGGATCTTATTGAGCAATCGATGTCTTACTCCAACACTTTGAGGGAACAATAGCATGACAGACAAATGGTTCGGTCCGATTTGAGTGCCTCCAAACAAACCCCATCATTGATTTGAGATATTGATAAGGTGAATACTAGTACCTCAATGCTAGGCATAATGGGTATAAGGACCTCAAAAAACCTCTTTTCGCCGTGTATTCTTTTTATATTTGATTTGTTAAGCCGAGATTTCATTAAATTCAAACGATCTAGCCCAGAGGCAGACCTACGTCAAAACCCCACCCTTGAAACACTTTGGTAATGCTCCTGGATCATAATCCTAAATAATGAATCGCCTTATCTTATTTTTCTTTTAATAAAAAAGATGGGTTTTCTATCAGTTAATGAAAGAGCCCAATGCAAAAAAAAATGCATGTTGGGCAGTTTCGATCATTTTTCGAATAATAAGTTTGATCTGTTTTACCGAGAAGGTCTACGGTTCGAGTCCGTATAGCCCTCTCAAATGCAAATTGGAAATAGAAAATTGTCTAAATTGACTTTATTGATTCTTGTTTGTTGCTTGGCTTGGACCTGACCGGTTGCTTCATCATATAAACCTAATTTCGCCTCATCACTCAAAGGAATTTTTTAACTAACAACGCTGAAAGCAAAATCTTTTTCAAGGGATCGATTCGATCCTTTTCCAACCGTAGATAAATAAAGCCCTTCGTCATTAATTTAATCTTCGAAGTCAAACACCCTAGGAATTTGCCTACCCACAGCCAAGCGATTAAGGGAATGATATTCCTTTTCTTTGGTATAACTAATCTTAATTAATTTAAGAAGGAAAAACCATGCTCCCCCTGGACGAGACCAATAACCCCCCAGCCGATCTTACCCCGAAATAGATTCCACCTTTTCTTTTGCAAGCTCGATTCATGAAGCTTAGTACAGAGGATCCAGTCCCCTAGACGGGCAGGAACCATTCCTGGAAGCTCTCTCTACCAGTTCTTGAATAACTTCATTCCATCCAAACTCGACCTACCGGTCGAGGCTAACTGTTAATAGCCCTCTCGAACAGTAAATGTTCCGCCCGGCAAAGCACATGTCACTTTGTCAACTACCATACTGTGAAATGGATGCAGCTGATGGAGAAGACATCATAGGCTGACGTCTGCTCCTTCATAGTGTGAGCCCGTTTCCAAGTCCAGATTGCGCCACGAGACAGCCCAGCCGGTCTTTGACTTGTGCAAGAGTGATGTTCTGATCTGTGGTAACATCATAAAGACTTGGGCTATTAGCGCCTTGAGTGTTCCAGCTGCAGAAGTCCTCCCACAATCGAGCAGAATGTCCATTCCCAACATCATAAACAAACCAACGGTCTATGTTCAAATTGGGCCACTCCTTTTCTAATACATGAAGCAACTCGGTTCCCCCGTTTTTTGTCGTCCAGGTAGCTTCAGACCCCCTCCATATCCATATATCGATGTTATCACCGATGACCACAGTGAATTGGCGGAGGCCGCCACCACCACAACCATATGAGACTCAGATTAGCAATTGCTAACCCCCTCATATTAAGTCCGCCTGCTTCGTAAGGTTGAAGGATTTTATTCCATGCCACCGAACTCATCTTTTTCGGTTGGGTTTGGCTGCCTTGCCAAAAGAAGGTGCGCCTGATTTCTTCCAACCGACTTTCTGAGGGGCCGTCCAAGATGGAGAAATAGTATAGCGGTAGACTTCCCTAAGACAGACAACCATAGGGCCGCCAAGAGATAGGAATCTATTCTCCCATGCTGACAATCTTTTTTCTGTCTTGGAGATGATGGGCTCCCAGCTTTTTATACTGTACATTGGGGCACCAACTGGAAGCCCCAGATAAAGGAACGGTAAGCTTTGTCCTTTACAGCCGATTAAAGCCGCTACTGATTCAATGTTGGATTGATCCACCCCTACAAGGACAGTTTTTTGCAGATGAGACCAGATACCATATTGAAACATTCCAGAATCTGCATCATTGTCTGGATCTGAGAGATGTCCCATTGGCAAAATAGCAGAGTATCATCTGCAAACTGACAATGTGTAAGAATTATGCCATCCTTACCAACTGGGACACCTTTGATGATTCCTTGTTGCAATGCCCTTTGAATTAAGAGATGTTGAGCCTCTGTCACCAGGGATGGGGAGTTGAACTACCTTGCCGAAGACCGGGATGAACTGATCGGTTGCAGAGCCATTAACAAGAATAGATACACTAGCTGATCGCCGTTTACTACGCGAGCAGATAGCGGCGAGGACGTTAAGGTTGATTGAAGCAGATATCGTTAGTTCTTTCGATAATATAGTTCTTGCCGAAAAGGAATTCTGGACTTTTGGCTTTTTTCTATAAAATTCCATTATCCAATCCGGAATAGGGATTCGATACCCGATCAGAGATTCTCGCAAGTCTGTCGTATAACACTTCCGCGCCTTTACAAAACAAAACGATTCTATTAATGGAATTCAATATCAGGCTCACGAATCTGATTCAAGATACAGTCATTAGACATTCTCCCTTAGCAATCAAAATCGAACTCAATTTGGAAGTCTTGATAGCCCCTATACCAGTAGATTCTCTTCTTTCCTCTCCTTTCAGTCTTTCTGGCATTACATCCATCCTCTCCTGCAACTTCTTAGCCTATATCCCATTTTCCCCGTCTGGCTCATGACTCGAAACTACAGCTCACACTGGAGAAGGCAGGCAGAAGAAATCGAACTCCAACTTCAACTGGACCTACCCCCTAAAAGCAAGAGCTTACTGCTCACCATCATACGCGTGCGCTAGAAAAAGAAGACGCACAATGCCCAAGGAAGAATCTAAGCTTATAGTCTATTCATTCGAACCAGGTCCGGTTATGGTTATGGAAAGGTTCACGAAAGCTTCAGTCTTTGACGCTCGAAAGCCTAAGCCCGACATTGCCCTCTGCTCTTATTAAACTCGCATTACTCGCTCCAAGTATTACGCTCGGCAAATGATAGGTGCTTTGGATTATGATACCACTCATGAGATAGATAAGCACAGTCGAGATATATAAACCTACTCTTATTGAAACCATTTAGATTCTTACAGTAACTGAACTGAATAAAGGAAATTGGAACATTCACAATCCATAAACTATATTTAGAGAAATGGGACTTGACAAGCAATATGCATGCCGACTCTACCTAATTTGACTAAGGTAGAGTGCGCGGAATAGAAATGATTTTTCGCAATGCTGACTTATGAACTTACGAATAATGCCAAACTTCTTTGCTTGCATGGGCGCTTGCCTTTGACGCAGGAAAAAAGGGAAAAGACTTTCTCTGGGGAATGAACTAGTTATACATGTTCGGTCAATTCAGAGTAGATTCTCAGAACCTCTTTGAAGATTTCTTTTCATCGAGCACATTCTTTTTTATCAAAGTCGTTTATGGCTGAAGGACAAGGGGGTTATACCATCTCATGGTAGATTGGCTAATTATTGGGCCGAGCTGGATTTGAACCAGCGTAGACATATTGCCAACGAATTTACAGTCCGTCCCCATTGACCGCTCGGGCATCGACCCAGGAAGAACCCATTTTAGGCTTATTGGTAATCCATGATCAACTTCCTTTCGTAGTACCCTACCACCAGGGGCCGCTTCCTCCTTGAAAGAGAGATGTCCTAAACCACTATACGATGGGGGCCGGTTTGTCCAACCGCCCTGATACTAGAATCATAGTATCATCCGTTTTTTAAATAGAAAGGCGCTATTGCCCTACCTACTTATTCGTATACCTTATGATACTACAGCTTATTCCCCTTATGAAACCACCTTTATCCTACTACCCCTATTCTTCTACTCATGAGATAAACATAGCTTCTACCACTCATTCAGTTATGAAACCACTCTTTCAAATGAGATAAGCATGGAATCAAAAAGCTTGCCTATTCAACAATATCAATATGGCTTCCCGCCTTGTAAAAGACTACTGCGCTTACCGAGAATCCTTCTTTACAACTGGCGAAAAGGGCAAAGAAAGTCACTCTTACTCAGGATCCTTTTTTTGATATATTCAATCGATGATTTGAATTTTTTGCAGCGTATTCCGGTAGGCTTGCTTCGCATATTCCCGGGATCCTTCTCTTTCTTTATTTACCTTTCCAGCCGTAGGTCTAAGAGTTCCGTGCTTACACATCATACCATACCCTTCAAAAAAGACTGCAAAATCAACAATAAAAATCTAATAAATAGATATTAGTTCTGCAACAGCAGACATAAGAGCTTGCCCCCTTGGGGCATCTCGAAATCACCTATATAATGACTAGCGGTTTCTTACGTGTTGATAAACTGTTCACCTTCTTTTTATGTTCGGATTTCTTTCATTTGATACGGGTTCTGATATAGATTTGCTTTAGCGGGTGGGTGCAATTACAATAGTAAGGGAATCCGCGTTGTTAGACCTATTTCCTTGCCTTTCGGAAGGGTGTATATTTCATTTACCATTACACATGTCAACTCTTGGATAACCACTTTTGACTAGCAAGCCAAGCAAAAATAAAAGGGGCCGACCTTTGAATGAGTTTCAGCGAGAATATGAAAGTTGACTCCCGATGAGACCGCTATAGTTTATCATTCATCCCACAACAAAGGGCGTGCTGCTGCATTCTCGAATGTTCTATCATAGGTTCAAGAATGGAATCAAATGCATACTAGATAAATACCAACTTAGTCAATCTTCTACGAGATTCAGATCTTGCTATACTCCGGCAAGATAAGTCATCATGAAGTTACTGAAAGTGGGGATGAGCTACATCTTGCTGCACTGATCTAGATTTCTATTTAGTAAGAGGCGCCCTTGACTTTTGAGTTCTCAACTTTTGAAGCTAATCTCATGATTCTTATTTTCCTCAACCTACATGAGGCCTTACTAGAAAGGTACAACCAAGCTGCTTCAGCCCTTTCGATTATTAGTCGGGGCTCGCTCAAAATATGTTCCTTATCTGATAACAAGATTGGTCGAGCCCTTTAAGTAAGCAATTTATTACCATCCATGATGAAGGAAGTCAGATCAAAATCAGACGTCTCCGTCGGCTTGCAGTTCTCATCTTTTCTGACCCAGTGAGTTACACGATAGTGAAACGAACATGATAAAGCGCTGCTGCAAGAGATTCTTTGCTGATCTGCTCACCTGCAATGCGTGGCGAAATAGAATGATTGGGTCGACCTTTGTTTTGTTGTCTAATCGAAAGGCTTCCCGACGAGGAGAAGGATGACATCATGTATGAAATTACGAACCTACTGATTCCGGAGGACCCCATGAAGCTTCACTCTTCCCTGAGATTGGCCATTGTGCCTTTCCAAGCCTGAGAGTGCTCTGGATGGTCGCTGCAAGAAGGAGGTCAAGTTGCTCTTTGTCTTTTCTCTGTCTTTTGTTTTCGTATTGAACTCTTATTTTCTCATTCTGTAGAACGATGATGACGCGGAATACTACGGGCCGAGATCGCAGCGGAAATGGAGGGAGGATTGAATAAACCAGAGGCGGACTGGACGATCCTTTCTTCTTATAAAGTACTCAAAGTGGAATTGCTGCGCCCTTGGACTGTTTTGCTTTGGTGCAAATTCCTGCTTCATGGCGAAGGTGCCCTTGACACTACTGAAACCTATATGCGTCATACGTATGCTATCCCGAGCTAGAGGGCTTCTTTTATTCTCCTTTGTTACGTAAATACAGCCTCTCCCACTGGCAGCTGATGCCGATCAACATCCCATTAGGGCTGCTTCTTCTTCAGATAGTGTTCATCAACATCCTTTTCAGCCCCGTCCTTTTAAGTC